TATACGGTTGGTTACAAAAGCTTTTTGACAAGCACTTGCTGCAATTGGTCGCGTGAACCAAAAACCTATTAATAAATACGAACACATTCCCACAAGTTCCCAAAAAATATAAATTTGTATTAAATTGCAACTAGTAACTAATCCCAACATAGAAATATTAAAAAAACTCATATAAGCAAAAAATCTCAAATACCCTTGATCATGAGACATATAATTGTCACTATAAATAAAAACCATGATTCCAACAGTAGTAATCAATATTGACATAATAGAAGTAAGTGAATCGATCAAGTGTCCAAATTCTAAAGAAAAATCATTATTGATGGTCCAAGACCATAGATATTGATAGATAAAACTTCCATTTATTTGCTGAATAGCAAAATTGGCCGAAAACACCATAGCTATACTTAACATCAAAACACTCGGAAAAGCCCACATACGACGAATATTTTTTGTTGCTGTGGGAATAAGCAGAAGTCCAAATCCCATTGACATAGTAACTGGAAATGGAAGAAAGGGTATTATCCATGCATATTGATATGTATGTTCCATAAAAAACAAATTTTCATTTTTTTCTTATAATTATTTCCGATTCACCAATTTTTATCTCTTTCGAAAAGAACAATAATAAATCAACAATAAAAATATATAAGAAACCCTTAAATATTTTTATTTTTCATTATTCTGAACTATCTTTTTATCAAATATAGAAAATATTCAAAAAGTGACAGTTGGTTAGTCAAAAGGAATGACTAGGTAAAATTGATTACTTAGTTATTAACTTTAAGTATCTAAAAAAGTATCTAAAGAAAGATATCTATCTATTAAGACAGAGAATATGTATGTGATTTAAAATTATTCTACAACTACATTCTATTCTGTCGATTTGTAACTATATCGTATAGTATAATAAGAAAAAACTAAGGAAAAAGAGTTACACCAAAAGAGTACTTGACTCAAATATGGATCATAGTATGCATCAATAAATCGACTAAAAAAAAAAAAAATGATATGTAAAAATTATTGACATAATTAAGTATAAAAAATGACGAAAAAGAACGATCTATTTTGATTTGAGAAATATATGTCTTTCACATACAACGATAAAAATAAGTAACTCTTTTTGAATGGCAGTCCCAAAAAAACGTACTTCTATATCAAAAAAACGTATTCGTAGAAATATTTGGAAGAAAAAGGGATATTTTGCTGCAGTAAAAGCTTTTTCTTTAGCTAAATCGATTTCCACAGGGAATTCAAAAAGTTTTTTTGTGCGACAAACAAGTAAAAAAATTTTGGAGTAATCTAGGATTTCACGGCTCAAACAACTTCCCATTTTGGAAGATGGAAAATTTCCATTAACTAATGTATTGAACTATATTGAATTCCTTATATAGTAGTTAGAATTAGTTGCTGTGGTATGTAGAATAATAATTTTTCTGTCTACTGTACTGGGTTCTAAATATTCTTTTTTTTTCATTCTCGTTTTTATTATTATAGTCTATTTCATTTGTGATATGGTTTTTCCTATTACTGCGCTTTTCACAATAGAAATGGATTTCTATTGTGAAAAGCGCAGTAAATTGCGATAGGTATGGAAACTCTTTTGTTTCATTATATGCCTAATTCAAAAAAAAAAGACAATTCGTCGGTTTGATCATAAATTCGAAATATTATGTACACAATAATAGAGTATTATACATTATATTAACTAATATAGTTATATATTAATTAATATTCATTAATTCTTAAATATGAATTCTTAATAAATTCTCATATAGTTAATGATAATGATACTAAGGTATCAAAATCATTAGAAAAATCCCTTGGATTTCGTATTGTGATACATATAAAATGAAATCCTAGCTATGCTATTTCATTCTTTTAATTGATAAGAGGAAATCCGTTTTTTTTTTTGTTTTTACGATTCGATTCATTTTTCATTTAATTTATCCGATTTCATGGATTTAAAATGAATAAAAACAAAAAAATGGAAAAAAGGGGGGAAAACTCGGGAGTTTATACCTCGATTTAGAACAAAACTTTGAAATTCCAACCGTTCCGGGAATACTTAGTATATAGTACATAAAAATAGATTGTTAAAACAGAACCCACAACGATACTAACTAAGGCTTATTCTTATTGAGGATTCAAATATGAATTTCAAGCAGCCTTTATTTAATTCATCAATTCTAATGTTTCCTAAACCGTACGGAATCCTTTAATCTCGACGATTCAACACGGATTGACTATTATTATTTCAAGTAAGCCGCTATGGTGAAATCGGTAGACACGCTGCTCTTAGGAAGCAGTGCTAGAGCATCTCGGTTCGAGTCCGAGTGGCGGCATACTATAAAAAAAGAAACACAACGGATCCTATAAATGTATTTAATTCCTGATTTAAATTCTGTAATGGGAACCTCATTTATGTTTATGATATTTACGACTTTAGAACATATATTAACTCATCTCTCTTTTTCGATTATTTCAATTGTGATTATGATTCATTTGATGAACTTATTAGTTTACGAAATCATAGGATTGCGCGATTCGCCAGAAAAAGGGATGATAGCGACTTTTTTCTTTATAACAGGATTATTAGTTACTCGTTGGATTTCTTCGAAACATTTTCCTTTAAGTAATTTATACGAGTCACTAATCTTTCTTTCATGGAGTTTTTCCATTATTCATATAATTCCCAAGATGCGGGATCATAAAAACGATTTAAGTGCAATAACCATACCAAGTGCCATTTTTACCCAAGGGTTCGCCACATCGGGTCTTTCAACTGAAATGCGCCAATCGGCAATATTAGTACCTGCTCTACAATCTCAGTGGTTAATGATGCACGTAAGTATGATGTTATTGAGCTATGCATCTCTTTTATGCGGATCGTTATTATCAGTTGCTTTTCTAGTTATTACATTTCGAAAAAACATCGATATTTTTTGTAAAAGCAATAATTTCTTAATTAAGTCATTTTTCTTTGGAGAGATCCACTACTTGAATGAAAAAAGAAATTTTTTTAAAGACCCCACTTTTCTTTCATTTCGAAATTATTACAAATATCAATTAACTCAGCGTTTGGATTATTGGAGTTATCGTGTCATTAGTTTAGGATTTATCTTTTTAACTATAGGTATTCTTTCTGGAGCAGTATGGGCTAATGAGGCATGGGGATCTTATTGGAATTGGGACCCCAAGGAAACTTGGGCATTTATTACTTGGACCGTATTCGCGATTTATTCACATACTAGAACAAATCAAAGTTTTCAAGGTACGAATTCGGCACTTGTAGCTTCTATAGGATTTTTTATAATTTGGATATGTTATTTCGGAATCAATCTATTAGGAATAGGTCTACATAGTTATGGTTCATTCACATTACAATCTAATTAAATAAACTCCACGAGAAACACATAAGAACATCGTCCCATATATAACGAAAGTTCACGCGGGTTTTTGGGAACCCTTTGAATAAAGGGTTCTCAAAAACTCGAGATACATTTCATTACAATGCTAACTCACTTTTTTTTGCATTATACGGCGAACTCGGAATGAAAGAATTATATATAAGACTTTGCTTTCTATCTCATTAATGAAAACTATCTATGAAAATAATTAGATAGGATAGCTTGTACCTTGTCAACTGATAGCGAGAGAACGAAATCAGGATAAATACCAACCCCTATTACAGGTAGAAAGATACAGATCGAAACAAATAGTTCTCGCGGTCCAGAATCCATAAAATTCAAGTTTTGGGCGTTGAATAGTTTATACCCATAGAACATCTGACGTGACATAGATAATAAATAAATAGGAGTTAATATCATTCCAATTGCCATTACAAATGTAATTAGCATTTTGGGCATTAAAAGATATTTTGGACTGATAATTATTCCAAAAAAGACTGCTGATTCCGCAACAAAACCACTCATACCCGGCAATGCAAGAGAGGCCATCGAGAAACTACTAAACATGGTAAATATTTTTGGCATTGGAATAGATATCCCACCCATTTCGTCGAGATAAACAAGACGTATTCTATCACAACTCGTTCCCGCTAAGAAAAATAGTGCAGCGCCAATAAATCCATGAGAGAGTATTTGTAAAATGGCCCCGTTGAGCCCCATGTCGGTTATAGAACCAATTCCTATAATTGTAAAACCCATGTGAGATACAGAAGAATAGGCTATTCTCTTTTTTAAATTACGTTGACCAAGAGAGGTTGAAGCTGCATAGATTATTTGGATTGTCCCCACTATCACCAACCAGGGAGAAAATATAGAATGAGCGTGCGGTAATAATTCCATATTGATCCGAATTAATCCATAGGCTCCCATTTTTAATAAGATTCCCGCTAGAAGCATACATGTACTGTAATGTGCTTCTCCATGAGTATCGGGTAACCATGTATGTAGGGGTATAATCGGCGATTTGACAGCATAAGCAATAAGGAAACCAAAATAGAATATTATTTCCAATGTCACGGGATATGATTGATTGGCTAATCTTTCAAAATCCAATGTCGGCCCATTGGAACCGTATAAACCCATACCCAGAACTCCTATTAATAGAAAAATAGAACCCCCTGCAGTGTACAAAATAAACTTTGTAGCTGAGTACAAACGTTTTTTTCCTCCCCACATGGATAAAAGTAAGTAAACAGGAATTAATTCTAACTCCCACATGATGAAAAAAAGTAAAAGGTCTCGAGAAGAAAATGATCCTATTTGACCACTGTACATTGCTAACATCAGGAAATAGAAAAATTGCGAATTTCTAGTAACCGGCCAAGCTGCTAAAGTAGCTAAAGTAGTGATAAATCCTGTCAGTAAAATGGGTCCTATGGAAAGCCCATCGATTCCCAGTCTCCAGTGAAAATCAAAAATATCTATCCATTTTGAATCTTCCCCCAATTGAACTAACGTATCGTCCAATTGGAAATGATAACAGAATACATAGGTTGTTAGAAGGAGTTCAAGCAAGCATATACATATAGTATACCACCTAAATACCTTATTTCCCCTATGAGGAAAAAATAAAATTGAAGAACCCGCGAATATCGGCAAAACAACAAGTATTGTTAACCAAGGGAAATAACTCGTGATAAAGACAAGATACGGATTGATTGACCAAAAAGCCCGTTGCTCGAGAAAATATATTTTCTCGAGCAACGGGCTTTTGTCGGTAAAAAGGAATCAAATGATTCAAGTGGAGTTTTTTATAACGTATCAATAAGATAGACCCATGCTGCGAGTTGTTTCATGCCATAAATAAACACGGACACTCAAAAAATCTGTTGGACAAGCGGATTCGCATCTCTTACAACCTACGCAGTCCTCGGTTCTTGGGGCGGAAGCAATTTGCTTAGCTTTACATCCATCCCAAGGTATCATTTCCAATACATCTGTGGGGCAAGCTCGTACACATTGAGTACACCCTATACATGTATCATAAATTTTTACTGAATGTGACATTGGATCTATAAATTTCAGTTTTGGACATAAAAATTTTTCGATCTGGTAAAATAAGTAGACTTGTATATTTATATTGCGGACACCAGACGAATCAATGGTTTATCAAAATCTTAAGAATCAATAGATTTTAAAATCTGTTCATGAGAAAGGACCAGGGGGCTTTGATTTTCGTTTCAATAACATGCTAATATGAGTTACACATATTAATTCAAATTGTCCAACAAATGGTTAATTTTCTTACTATGAATTACTATAAATAAACAAATAATATTATATCTATCCATATATAAATAATAAATAGATATATATTATCCATTTAATAGATATGCTAATTTTGACTAATTATTCAATAAATTCGATTGATTGATACGAATTGATTTTCTGTTACGATGGATCGACGAAACAATAGCTAGCCCAATAGCTGCTTCAGCGGCCGCAATGGCTATAATAAAGATGGAAAAAATATCTCCTTTTAATTGTCGACTATCGAATACATCAGAAAATGTTACGAGATTTATATTAACCGAATTTAGTATAAGCTCAAGACACATAAGCGCCCTAACCATATTTCGACTTGTGATCAGTCCATAGATACCGATAGAGAATAAATAGACACTCAAAAAAAGTACATGTTCGAACATCATTGACTAATTCCCCATCAATCTAGATTCATTTCAACATGAACAACAAGCCAATCGATTTGATTGACTAGAATAGAGCAATTACAGAAAAAAGAGGGTATTGGCATTAGATTTAACTAAAATCAAACCCTTAGCCTTTTTCATTTTAGAATATGTAATTCTAGGAATTTTGTGAATTCCGAATTCTAAGTATTTATTATTGACGGGCCATAGTAATTGCACCTATCAAAGAAACTAAAAGAATTATAGAAATAAATTCAAACGGAAGATAAAAATCTGTTGATAAATGAATTCCAATTTGTTGAACGTTACTTACAAGGTCCTGTTCGACAATCTGGTTTGATTTTGTAGTCCAAATAATTCCGTACCAGGACGTATCTGAGATAGTAATAATTAGTGAAAAAAAAATACTTGTACAAACCAGTGAAGTAACCCCATCCCCAACGGTCCAAAGATAGGAATTATTGGAATATTCTGAACCATTCATGAACATAACAGCAAATATAATTAAGACATTTATGGCTCCCACATAAATAAGGAGCTGCGCGGCAGCTACAAAATAGGAGTTCAATAGAATATAGAATAAGGATATACAAACAAGAACCAATCCTAATGAAAAGGCAGAATAAATCGGATTGGTAAGTAATACTACCCCCAGACCTCCTAATATAAGAAATGATCCCAGAAATACTACAAGTATATCATGTATTGGTCCAGGTAAATCCATTATGTATAAAATAAGAGATAAATAAGTCGAAATATTTCATGATCCTACTAAATGATCCAGGAAAGAGAAAAGGCTTTGCCTTTTTTTTATCTGAAAGAAAAAAGATAAAACTAGTTAGAATTTTATATTTCGAAAAAATAACGAAAAATAGAATCTATTCTGAAGTTTAAATCTAAAGAATGATTCTCAACAAACAATCAATAGTTATGTAGTTTCTGACCAACCAAAAGAAGCTGGGATCTTCTATATACAAAGAAAATTTTAGTAATTGGTAATCGTTCTTGAATCAAGGGGTTTACTTTTGTCTATTTTGATTTGAGTTGAATTCATAACTGTTTGAATTGAGTAATCCCCAATTACTGACATCGGTAACCGACCTAAAGCAATTTGATTATAATTCAATTCGTGACGATCATAAGTGGAAAGTTCATATTCTTCAGTCATTGATAAACAGTTTGTTGGACAATACTCGACACAGTTACCACAAAATATACAAACCCCAAAATCAATACTGTAATTAAGCAATTGTTTCTTTTTAATATCTCTTTCAAATCTCCAATCAACAACAGGCAGATCTATGGGACATACACGAACGCATACTTCACAAGCAATACATTTATCAAATTCAAAATGGATTCGACCGCGGAAACGCTCTGATGTGATCGATTTTTCATAAGGATATTGAATAGTTACAGGTAAACGATTTGTATGAGATAAGGTAATTACGAAACTTTGACCAATGTATCTTGTGGCTCGTATTGTTTGTTGACCATAATTTATGAAACCGGTCACCATAGGGAACATATTGTGGATATCCATGACTAAATTGATGTTTCTTTCTCTTGTTTAAGATAGTCGTTATAAATCTAGAATATCGTTATCTTATTCTGTTATTTAGAGAGAAACAAGTTGAGAAGAAGTTGTCAATAATAGATTACCTAATGAAATAGGTAAAAGAAATTTCCATCCAAGATTTAATAGCTGATCCATTCTCATCCTAGGTAAAGTCCATCTTGTTGTGATAGAAATGAAGAGAAAAAAAAAAGCTTTAGCTAATGTAATAAAGATACCAATTGTCATTCCAAAGATTCCAGCAATTTTATTTATTCCGAAAAGTTCAGGAATGGATATATATGGAATAGATAAATTCCACCCGCCCAAGTAAAGCACTGTTGTAAATAATGAAGAAACTAATAAATTTAGGTAAGAGGCAAGGTAAAATAAACCATATTTGATACCCGAATATTCTGTTTGATAACCTGCTACTAATTCCTCTTCCGCTTCTGGTAAATCAAAGGGCAATCTTTCACATTCTGCTAGAGAAGAAATAATAAAAACTATAAATCCTATAGGCTGACGCCAAAGATTCCACCCCCAAAAACCATATTTTGACTGTGCCTCAACTATATCAACTGTACTTGAACTGTTAGATAATCATAGTCGATAATAACATGACTGCTGGAATCGCTATTTCAAAACCGTACATGAGACCTCAGCTTCATACGGCTCCTCTATGGCCGCAAATAAATGCAAGTAAGGACTTGTCCGGTATTATCACCATCTTTAGATGATAAACGGAATAAAGAAACATCAGAAAGTCCCAAATTAGACCAATGGAATTCCGTCTGCTGGAGTAAAAAAAAAGCGCTTCTGAATTTATCTCATCCATTATTATTTCAATTTCTCTTTGTTTGATAATAACTTAATCCTTTAATAAAATACTCGTTATACCGATAAATATAAAGAATGAATTAGGCATTAGTTCCAAATTCATGATAAGAATTCTGTATGTATAGATATGGATGGCAAAAAAAATAATAAATAAAAATCTTTTTTTATTTGCATCTATTTTTTATCATTCCATTTCCCTTTTTCCTGGTCTTCTTTCTCAGAGGAAGGTACTCTAAAAAAAAAATAAATAAAAGATTAATTCGTTTTTGATAGTCATTTCTTTAATCAGTGAATAGGAGCATACTCTAGATCGGAATCGCGGGGAAGTACTGCTTCATCATTTCTACTAACTTAAAGCCCTCATTATGATTCGTTTTATCAAAAAATTTATGCAAAAATACCTTTTTTGATACCTTACATTATCTCCATTACTAATCTTTTGTGTACCTTGGTGTTTCTAACCGTTCACTGATTTTTGATTGATCCCCAGTATGGTAAGGCATACAAGCCAGTAGTAGAAACCCCATACAGTTGATCTTTTGTACCCGCTTCAAGATATGATGACTAATCAAAGAATATCAATCTTGGGGTAAATAGTTTATACTATTTATGTTTACTTCAACTTTATTCTTGTACATAGGGAATGAGATTTTATCTTCTTACTGCAAATTTGGAAGCAGTTTTATTTTACTCAGATGACTATCTGGTTTAATTTATCGAACCTAATAATGAATAAAAAAATGCAAATATTCATTCAATATATTCAACTCCCTTATTTTATTTATAGAAGAAAGAGGGAAAGGTTCATGTTCCAACGAATCACACGTAGAGATATTGATAACACACATAGAGTTAATGGTATTTCATAACTAATAGATTGAGCAGCAGCTCGCAGACCACCTGAAAAGGAATATTTATTATTCGATCCATATCCTGACATAAGAAGTCCAATAGGAGCAATACTTGAAATGGCGATCCATAAAGAAACACCTATACTGAGATCGGCTAAAACAAGTCGATATCCAAAAGGAATTACTAAATAACTTAGTAAAATTGATATGACCGCTATAGATGGTCCGACACTAAACAAACGAATATCCCCTCTAGACGGGAGAAGGTCCTCCTTAAAAAGTAGTTTGGTCCCATCTGCTAGAGCTTGAAGAATTCCCAATGGTCCGGCATATTCCGGACCGATACGTTGTTGTATTGCTGCTGATATTTCTCTTTCTAACCAAACAATTACTAGTACCCCCATTGTGACTCCCAATACAAGGGTTAAAATGGGAACAAGGATCCATATTAGTCCATAGACTTCGTTTAAAGATTCCGATCTAGAAAAAGAATTGATAGCTTGTACTTCTATCGTATCAATTATCATTTCAACGATCAACTTCTCCCATAATAATATCTATACTACCTAGTATCGTCATGATATCCGCCAATTTCATTCTTTTAACTAGTTGAGGAAGAATTTGCAAATTGACGAAACCTGGTGGACGAATTTTCCATCTCCAGGGAAACACACTACCATCTCCTATCAAATAAATTCCCAATTCTCCTTTTGGTGCTTCTACTCTCACATAAAGTTCTTGTTTTGACAATTCAAAATTGGGAGAAAGTTTTTTGGTAAGAAATCTATATTCAAAATTATTCCATTGGGAATTTTTTTCTCTATTAAAGCGTCTGACTTCTAAATTTTCATAGGGTCCCCCAGGAATTCCTTCTAGAGCCTGTTGAATAATTTTTACAGATTCCCTCATTTCGCTGATTCGTACTAAATAACGAGCTAGCGAATCTCCTTCTTTTTGCCATTGAACCTTCCAATCGAACTTATTGTAACACTCATAAGGATCAACTTTACGAAGATCCCATTGGATTCCAGAAGCTCGTAACATCGGTCCTGATAAACCCCAATTTATTGCTTCCTCTCCATCAATAATGCCTACTCCTTCCACTCGTTCCAAAAAAACGGGATTCCGTGTAATAAGTTTTTGATATTCAACAATTCCTGTTAAAGAATAATCGCAGAAATCCAAACATTTATCTATCCATCCATATGGTAGATCAGCAGCTACCCCCCCGATACGGAAATAATTATGCATCATTCGCATACCTGTGGCGGCTTCGAATAGATCATATAGCAATTCCCTCTCCCTGAAAATATAGAAAAAGGGGGTTTGCGCACCGATATCCGCCATAAAAGGCCCTAGCCATAATAAATGAGAAGCTATACGACTAAGTTCCAGCATAATTACTCTAATATAACTAGCTCTTTTAGGTACTTGAACACTTTCCAATCGTTCTGGTGCATTTACCGTTATTGCTTCTGTGAACATAGTGGCTAAATAATCCCACCGTGTTACATAAGGCAAATATTGTATAATTGTTCGATTTTCCGCTATTTTTTCCATTCCTCTGTGTAAATAGCCTAATATGGGTTCACAGTCAATAACATCTTCACCATCGAGAGTAACAATTAGTCGAAGAACTCCGTGCATGGATGGGTGGTGAGGACCCATATTAACTATCATGAAATCTTTTCTTGTAGCCGGTACAGTCATATCTTTTCTTCCTTAATTTGTTATTCCATTCCATGAATTTCTCAAAATGAGGTTCATCAAAATGAAAAATCTAATCACTAATAAAAAAAAAAAATTCAAACCAATCTTAAAATTTTAATTAACGAGTTTTTGACTCCCGGATATTTAACTGATCGATTAATTTCTTATAGCGTACTCTATTTTTCTTTGACAAATAATTCAGCAGCCGTTGACGTTTTCCCAGAATTATTCGTAGACCTCTTTGCGATAAAAAATCTTTTTTATGTAATTTCAAATGTAAAGTGAGTCTCTGTATCTTATTGCTAAACCCTAAAACTTGAAATTCAACAGACCCACAGTTTTCTTCTTTTTCTTCTTGTGGAATAACCGATATGAATGAATTTTTGATCATAAAAAACCAATTTTTCTATTTTTTTCTTTTCCATATATTTTCTCGATCAGGAAAAATAATAATAATTATACTAGTCATTTTAATCTAGTACACGCAAAAACTTGTATTTATTCATATACGCTACTTTACTTTAATTTAATTTATATATTTTATATTATATAATATATTTATAAAATATAATTTCCTTTTTTTATGTTATCAAAATCAAATGAAAAATTTGATTTGGATAGAAAGAGATAATACATTTATACATTCACAAAAGAAAATTCTTTTTTTCGGGGGAAAGGATTCTGCCGATTTCTTCCGAAATCCATTGATATTTAATCAAATCAGTGTCATGATATGTATAATATGCATATATTTTTCTTTTTATTTTCTATGCCATGTGATACATAGAAAATGTACTTACTATTAACTTATTCTGCTCTGAATTAACTGATTCAGAATCGTGGATACATATGTATCCTTGACATACTGAAACGACTGCCGTTATCGGTATCAAACCAATACCGATTCATGCAAGCTAAATCTTCTAATCGATAATTGGGCCAAAGGAACAATTTTAATTTGATTAATTTATTTGCATCCATATTAAAATGCTCGTCCTCATTCAAAAATTGTTCACAGTTTCTTATGTTGTTTTGATTGCAAAATTTTTTATTTATACCCACAACATCCCGACTCCGAGAATTGAAACAAATTAGAATTCTCCACTCTCTACGACGTCCGGGAGATAGAATATTTTCAGGAACAAGGAAATCGTAATGATTTTTTTTTCCATTCACAAGTATATCGTTGTGCCGTCTACCGGTTCCATCAAAATTATTTTTATCAACATATCCCCCTTTTATGAATTTTTCATTAGTTTGGTGCTTACTCTTATCAACCAATGAAATACCTATAGTTTGATATGTAATAAATTTTCTCATAAATTTTACTTTCTTTGATAGACGAATTGGTTCAATAATAAAAATTCCTTTGTTTATTAATTCTTGCAAAGTGAGCCTTTGTGGAATCAACATTAGATCCAGATGCATCTCCCCTCTTTCAATTGAGTATATAGCAATTTCTTTTGGATCCATCAGTCTAAGTAGGAAACAATATACCTTGATATTATTCATTATTCTTTGATTCAAGGGGTCAACCCATCTTAATTGAAAAATGAAATTATTTTTCAGGAAGAAACCCAGCTCCTCTTCTACCTTTTTCTTGTTCTTGAATTGTTTTTTCTTTTTACCCTTTTTAATGTCTGATGTCGGGTAATCTTCTTCCATATTTTTCTTTTTGTTTTGTTTTCTTAAATCTGATACAAGATCTCCTCGGTCCTGTTTTTCATTTTTTTTTTTAGAATTTTCTAATTCAATATATTCTTTTTGATTTTTATCAGATAGTATGGGAAGATTTTTTTGATTTACGCTGATCTTGTCATTTTTACTAATATTTTCATTTCCATAAAAATGAAAAATAAGTAATTTGATTGGTATGATCCACGGTTTCATCTTATAGACATCAAAAAGTAGCACCAATTCTGGGAAAAACGAAGGGTTTAGCTTTGATTTTGATATTGTACGATATAACCCTTTTTGATTCATACCCATCCAATCAAAAATGTGCTTTTTTTGATTGGATGAATCAACTTCGTGATGAATTGTAAAAGACAGGGTTTCTTTTTTTTCAAATATGTTATAATTATTCGTTTTGGTTGTCACATTTTTTTTACTCTTGGTATCAATATGTGTATTGGCCCAGGCCTTAATGTCGATATTATTTCTAAGACAACTTCCACAATCCAAATATTTTCTATCCGTATTTTTATGCGTACCGATAATATATCTTTTTTCTATATAACCATCAATGGCTAGACTTATTAATCCATAAAATGATTCGGGTTTAAGCATATTTAAATTATATGGAATTTTGTGGTCCTCATTTATTTGTAATGTTGATCCAGAAATATCTGAGTCCCTACTATCCCTATTATTTATATAATCATATGATAAAAGATCATATCCGTAGTGTTTTTTCCATTTTTCTTTTTGACTCACCAATGAATTTACTGTATAGGAATTTTTTTTTACATAAGAATTTAATTGGGTTTTTTCTTTTTTATATAAATCCAATTTCATTGAGTATTTTTTTTGAAGCGTACGGCGTTGGTTGATCCTATTTCGCCATTTTTCCGGGACTAGTGGAGTCCACTTGGTATGAGAGAAATCGTATTGAAAATTAGCCTCTAACCAATTTTTCCATTTATTCTTCTTAGTCTTAATTTTCTTATGCCTTAGTTTGGAATCCAATATCCCCTGGATCATACAATAATCTTTGATTCTATCCCTAAGAAAAGGATAGGTGTCGTGATATTGAAACACAGATTTTAAGTGATACTTGTTAAGTAATTTTGTTTGTGATAACTTGTAAAATACATATGCTTGAGACAACGAGGATAAGTCACAATAAATACTTTTATCATTATGACTAATATTTTTATTATAAAAAAACTTTTTGATAGTAGAAATAAAGTTGATTGTATTTTGATTTTTTTTCTCAACTCTTTCCTGATTTGTTTCATCATTAGAAATAGATTGATTGACCGTTTTTGTTGATTCAAATAAAACTTGGGCATGAATCTTGGGAATCTTAATAGTATTAGTATATAGTAAGATATCTATGTATACTTTTTCAATGAGGGATTTTATAAAATAATGTGATTTACGTATTAATCGTATATTTTGTCTTTTAAATATTTGCCAAACATCCTTCTGCAATTCCGATCTATTATCACAAGTTAGAATTTTTTTTTTTTCTTTTGTGATTCCTTCAATTTGAGTCCTAATTGTGATTGTCTTATTAGCAAGATCCATCATTTTTGTTTCTATGAATGAATCATTTTCTAAATTCGTAAATCGAATTTGAATGGTTGACCCACGGATGATCTTATCATTCATTTTTGAATCTTTTATATTTTCATTTAATTCATACCCCCCCCGTTTAAATAAAAAAATGGAGTTTATTACATTTTTAAATTCCTTCGTTATTAGGTTTATAACTAGTTTCATGACCCATATTGTTTTTTCTTTTGAAACTTTTAGAAACCGTTTTATTATTTCTTTGCAAACTCTTAGAACTCCAAACAATTGCATTTTTACTTCTTTTTTTTTTTTTTCAATTTCTTTAGAAATAGGTTCAAAAAAAGAAGGCCGCTTTCGGGCAGAACCAAAGGGCAGGTCTGCCTCCTTTCCCCAAACTGTTAAAAAACAAAAATTGTCCTTTTGTGTTTTTTTCCGCATTTTATCTCTATGATGAGAGCGTACCTTAGCTCCTTGCCAAGGTTTCAGACAGAAGGGAAATAGAATCTTTATCTGAATACCGTCTGTTAACCAATCTTGAGGAAATTCCGTTTCTGATAATTGAACACCATTATAGGTGCAAAAAATATGTGCTTCTCTATCCCATTCCTTCAAATCTTCATACCATTCGGGGAATTGGAATAATAGCATACGGCCAACATTTTTAGCTATTATCAATGAGGGTA